ATCTTTTAATTCATTACTAGTCTCATTCTAATTTTAAAATAAAAATTAGGCCCACTCTTTCCTTGAGTATGAAAATTTTTTCATTAGGCAAAGGTTGGGTTCTTAAACTTTTCGATGGATTTTATTACATGTAAATTAAATGTAGAACGACGAAAATAGACAGAAATAGAGGGTTTTTGGGATTAATTTTCTCAATTTCAACCAATTTCTCATTTCTATGATATCAAATTCTATAGATATAGATTTGAATGAGAAATAAAAGTACGAATTAGTACAAATTATTCTTTCCTACAGATCTTGTATGGAATAGAAAAAAAACAATTTTTTGAAAAAATCACATAATCATATATTATTTTTTATTTGTAGTAATATTCGATGCGATTTTCACATATCTATAGTTCTTTTTTAGAAAGGGAATATTATCTAAAGAATAACTAGATAGATACTGAATAGTAACGAAGAATTCGTTTTGAATAATAGATGTCTTTCACATACAACTATACCAATGAGTAATTTTAAATGGCAGTTCCAAAAAAACGTACTTCTATATCAAAAAAGCGTATTCGTAAAAATATTTGGAAAAAGAAGGGATATTGGGCAGCGCTAAAGGCCTTTTCGTTAGGGAAATCTCTTTCTACCGGGAATTCAAAAAGTTTTTTTGTACAACAAACAAATAAATAATCAAACAGTAGAATAATCTGAATCGACTTGACTCAAAAAATTGGCTAATTTCATTCAATTTAGAATATATAAAAAAATGAATGGAATGAATAATTTCCATTCCCTATTGTTTTGGACTAATCAATATGAAATGAAACTCGCCTCTCTCTTCTGATATATAGAATCAAAATTTTTCTGTTTACTGAATTCTAAAAATAATAGAATACTTTTTTGATTTTGAAAAAAGAATAAAGCCAAGATACAAGCTTTTACCTTTCTTTTTAGTATATTTTCTCATTTCCGGGATGGGGATTATTATTTTCCCCATCGACCCACTTGTCACAATCACAATAATAAAAGTTTTTCTTTTTTCTATATCTCGAGAAGAGCAAATATAAGATCTTTAGTCAAAATTAATGAGTAATGAGTCGTTGAAATTAATTAATTAAGTTGAAAACTTTTTTGTAACTTTCTGAATCATTATTTCTTTGAATTACTATATATATAGACTCCCCATGTACCTCTCGTTTTTAACGCAATCGATAAAAGCGAATATTTTGTACGAAAAATGTGTAACTTTTGGGTTATCCAAGATAGATCCTATTTTGGGTTCATTGAGAAAATGCATTTTTTGTTTCAGATTTATAAAATCAGATAAATAAAAAAAGAATCATTAAAAAATGAAAATGAGAAAAGACATTTTATTTTGAGTTCTATCCCTGGATTGAGGGTAGAACTATCTAGTTACAACAGTTCAATTCCAGGAGAGCATAAACTACAGAAAGTCCTAAGTTAAATAAAATCGACACTCTAATAACTGAACCTTTAAATCCCTATTTGAACGAATTTTGATTCATCAATTTCAATGTTTCCTAAAAAATATTGCATTGACTTGACTCCTTTAATCTCGACGATTGAATAATAATAGGCTATTATGAGTTCGAGCAAGCCGCTATGGTGAAATCGGTAGACACGCTGCTCTTAGGAAGCAGTGCTAGAGCATCTCGGTTCGAGTCCGAGTGGCGGCATGCCATCTTCTAAAAGAGATACAATAGATCCTATAATGAACGCAATTCCTGATTTCCATTTCGTAATTGAGGGATTCCTCCTTTTTAATATTTTTATGATATTTTCAACCTTAGAGCATATATTAACTCATATCTCCTTTTCGATCGTTTCAATTGTAATTACAATTCATTTGCTAACTTTATTAGTTGATGAAATCGTAAGACTATCTGATTCGTCAGAAAAGGGCATGATAGCTACTTTTTTCTGTATAACAGGATTATTAGTCACCCGTTGGATTTATTCGGGGCATTTCCCATTAAGTGATTTATATGAATCATTAATCTTCCTTTCATGGAGTTTCTCCATTATTCATATAGTTCCGTATTTCAAAAAAAAAAATAATAATTTAAGTGCAATAACCGTTCCAAGTGCTATTTTTACTCAAGGCTTTGTTACTTCGGGCCTTTTAACTGAAATACATCAATCCGAAATATTAGTACCCGCTCTCCAATCCGAGTGGTTAATAATGCACGTAAGTATGATGGTATTGGGCTATGCAGCTCTTTTATGTGGATCATTATTATCAGTAGCGCTTCTAGTGATTACATTTCAAAAAGACATAAATATTTTTTGGAAAAGCAATCATTTATTAAATGATTCATTTTCCTTTGGTGAAATCCAATACAGAAATAAAAGAAGCAATGTTTTACGAAATACTTCCTTTTTTTCTGCTAGGAATTATTTCAAGTCCCAATTGATTCAACAATTAGATAATTGGAGTTATCGTGTTATTAGTCTAGGGTTTATCTTTTTAACCATAGGTATTCTTTCA